TTCTTACTTCCGAGTTGGTGAGTCACTTGCTAGTGTCGACATAAGCACTTTCTCGGTTATAACTGTTAGTCCTTCTTCCAGCGTAACCATTGGATTCCCAGGAAGAGACGAAAGAGACTCGCGAAGAACAGTCAAGTGGATGGAAATAGCATAAATAGAGCCAAGCCTTCTCTAAAAGAAGCAAGTGCAAGTCCCAGGAAAGCGGCTACTAGCTAATGTCCGAAAATCCTCTGCTCATCGAAATCGAAGAGGGACATTCAAATAGTTAATCTTTCCCACTAGCTCAAGTCCCACTGCTCTTATTCCGCTAATGCCAGGAGAGCGTCTAAAAGGATATCCCTCTGGAATTGCAATTGGAGAAAAGGGGCTCCGTAGATGCGGAGAATCTTGCAAAGAGCCTAGTTGTACTACCAGCAGCCTAATTCCCATCTCCGTTCTATCAAAGGCATGAAGTGAAGGAGGTTACCGACTTTCGGTGGACGCGGAGCCAACGAGTTCAGTCGAACAGCGTAACGAGTCTAAGGTTACAGAAGCGTTCGCCAACTTTGATAGGCATAGCATTGCAAGTAAATAGAGCAGAGAGCTTACATTTCGTTTTCTGTTTTTTAAAAAGAGCTAGTGAAAGCGATAGCGATAGCTTACATAAAGTAGCAAGCTCTTCCATTCTCTTCTCCTTGCCTAGTCCGAAAGCCGTAGCCATCTCAGACTTTTCTTTTGTCGAGTGAAGTCCTGGAGTTACTGCCTTCCTCCTTTTGCTTTTGTCGACCTGAAGCTGCAGTGAAGGAGGGAATGGATTAGATTACTGAGGAATTCAATAGCTCGACTGGAAAGGAGAGGCAGGAGCATAAAAGAGTATCTGAGGAAGTAGTTTCAGTCTCAGGATCTTTTCTTTCAAGAGAAGGGGAATCTTTTCAGCGGGGTAGAGTAATGGTCAACTCATCAGTCTCATGATCTGAAGACTACAGGTTCGAATCCTGTCCCCGCCTAAAGAGAGGATGGGTTCGTTGAAGGTAGGCTAAGTCTTACACTCAACTTGCCTTCTTCTCTCGTACTTTAGCCGTAAGCTTTTGTCATTGATGTCGGAAAGGAAAGAGAAGTGGGTGCGGTCAGGTAGTTAGCCCCTGGGGTCACCCCGAGGAGACGGACATAATCGCCTGGCGAAACTCGACTTATATTACCGCCTTCTAACAGAAATGGAAAAAGAAAAAAGCTAAAGTACGAGGAAGAAGAGCTAGAGCTCAAGCTCAACGCTCTCGCGAGAGATAACATTTATAGTAACTACTTTTTAAGACCTCACACCAGATTTCCTCTTCCCCTCTAAAAGGCTATCGGGTTGTCATCGACGTTGACAAAACAGCCTCCGCAGTTTTAGTTTAAAGCTTAGCTCGGGCTTCTTCCTTTCCTTCTGCTGGCAAGTAGCTCTCCTTCTTTCCTGTAGTTTAGGATTCCCTCTCTATGCTCATATCTATTTAGTCAAAAGGCTAGTTCAATCGCTCTGAGGAAGTACTAGAACTTTTTTTCAGTATCTCAAATAGGGTAATTCGTAATGCTCTCTTCCTTCCCGAATAGAGGTTGGTAGTCCCAATCTCACCATAGCAGATCGAACCCCGGTACAAAGGTTTCATCGGCAGGCAAGTTTGTAAGGTAGAGTTCCTCGGCCTACTCCTTCGTTTTTTAAAACGACCAAAAGCACTAGGTGTGATCTAGTTCTTGTTCGTATAGTCTCAAAGTCTGCTTATAGAAAACGAGGAACCCTTCAGCAAGCGAGGAATTAGTCCCTGCTAGTCTTGGTTGGTGGTACTTTATCATAATCATACAAAGGATTGTGGCAAGCAACAGAGAAAAAAGTGTTAGGGTGTAGCGTGAAGGCCCCCTCGAATGTTCCTTGAGTTGACGTCACTGGGCCGCGAGGATCTTCTTCAGCAAGTCTTCTCCCAAAGGTGTTCATTGACTCCTTTCTATTCTCTTTCGTCTATGGTTCCTCTTGCTATCGCAGGCTCAGGTGGACTTCTGTTTTTTCGTGAACCAACGGGTGAAGTCGTGTTGCGTCACGAGTCTACAAGCACACTCGGATCCCCTCCTCTCTCTGCGCTCTGTCACTCACTCGCTTGTTCACTTACGCCAAGCAGGCTCTTCTTCTTCTTTGGTAGTTTGTTCCTAGATCGCTTTTCCTTGCTTAGATCTAACCTCTTTTATGACTATTACTTGATATGTGAGATGCCTTAACCTCTATCTTTTTCTTCTTAACTTAGGTCTATTTAAGACGTTGATGGTTTTGTTTACAAGTAGCGAGAAAAGAAAAGCATTATCAACAGCAAATGCCATACACCTGTAATTAACCGCAGAGACGGTGGAAGGTGCAGAGGTCGAGTCAGAGGTAACGGTTGAACGCTAAGCTGCTTCTCAACTCTTAGATTCTTTTTATGTTCTGGACAGAAATCTGCATGTTATGCAGCATACATTAAAGTGAAAAGTGGCGATTTGAAGCTTGATACACAGGCAATGAAACAATGCATTGAATTTGACTGAAGCAGGAATAGTTCCTTTAGGTGTTCTCCTGTATAGTGAGTCTAGTGCTTCGCTTGATGGAAGCACTAGGGGAACGTCTTCTTAGTCTCACTCCCCTCTCGTCGCTGGTAACTATCTCCTCTGGTCAGACACAAACGAAGGAAAGCACGCAATCGAAAGCAATAGGAAAGGCAGGCAACAGGAACAGAAAGAAGCAATCGGTATAATAGGATATCCAGCAGGAAAGCCAGAAGGAATAGGTACACAAGCAAGCAACTGTCAGCCCTCCAAAGAGGCAGGGGAGAGATCCTTACCAATACATTGTAGATCCGGCTTCAAATGAAAAGACAAAGCAAAAAGCATCTCTTATATGTATACAAATACAGATATCGATTCAGTGAGCTAGCCCGCTACAGATGATTGCTGCCTTGCACTTCCTTATTCACTCTTGAACTACAAGAATGCTAGACTGAAGACCGTCATGCAAAGTTAAGAGCTTCACTTTTATTAAATAGTTCTCTTCTCTTCCCTTGATTCCTATTTCCCTACTCCCTTTCCCTGTCAGTTTGACAAGAACCGGACTTCCACGTTGCATTCCATCTTTCCATAGGAGGATGATTAGAATGCGAGATGAGAAGGCAGATAAGTTGGTGAAATTCTACTTCTATTTTCTTTAAGCAAATTCATCTTGTTGGTTAAACAGACTCATTTTTACTTTAAGACGTTAGCCCTCTCCATCTACTTCTCCTGTTAATCTTTTGATAGATTTTAGGGGTAAGTGTGTGGAATTAGCGGAACGGTATGTCCCTCGATTATTCGAGATCCCAATGGAACTCGGCTTTCGGTGGCTTCCACAGTGGACTGCATCTTCGGTGAGAGTTAAGGGTAACCCTTATTTAACAAACTAGAAAGTTTTTACTCACCGGATGATACTGGATTTCTTTTCCGTATCCCTTTGGGATAAGGCTTGTTTATTGAGCCCAACCAAAGATAACAGTCCTTTCTCTAAAGGAAGGGCCCTTTTTCTTTCTCACTATTGTAGCTCATAACCGGCACAGCTGATTCCCCGAGTTGACTTACCGATGCAGTCAGCCTAAAGCCTTCAATAACCTTCGGACAATTAAGGGAGTTAGAGTTAGACCTGCAATCCCACCCAACAAGTAACCAGACAGAATCTGATGGTTCTCTGGAAGGATAGGAACCGTCCAAGATAGACCCCTCTCAGCTACAATGTCATACAGCTTCCACATACCCCCTAGGTCTTGGTCTTTATTAGTTATGGCCCAGTGTAACTCTACGATAGGAGCTTTGAAGAACTCGTCAAGCTTCACCTCAGGCGACATCGCGGTACAGTAGTACCATCGACAGTAGTTCAACCACCGTCTGACCCACGAACGAAGTTGTGACCACTCGGAGAAATCCTTATGGCCACTAAATATAAAGATTTCATCGGTCTCCCTTTAGAGTAATATTAATTTCTCGTCTCATAATTTCAACAAGAGACGCCCTTAGGTACGGGGGGCCTATTTCGACCCAACCACCACTCAAAAGATGGTGCAAGAGCCTTAGTAGAGATCGGAGAAAGATCCATGACCCCACCACCATCAATCTCGAACTTTCACAGCACGAATGCAATTAAGAAGCTGTTAACTATGAGATTCTGTCGGTATCTATCTTCAAGGGCTGACCTTCCTGCTTGTTTTCTCGATCCAATCTCGCACTTGGTCTGATCGCGCCGTAGATAAAGTTGTAACCGAAGTAGACCAAGAAGGGAGTGGAATGATGATGACCGGGCACTCTCTTGGATCTCATGGTTTGGAGCAAGCGGAGCTTTCCTTTCACTTGGCACGAGACACCGTACGCTACACAGAAGAACACAAGATTTGTGAATGAATTTCACATCTTGAAATTTCCACATTAGACTGATTCAATGGAGAAAGCAATGTCCTTCGGAGCGCATTTCCAGCTGTGAAGATAGACGACTCACATAGCCTGAACTGATCAAGTCTGATCCTCTTTCTTGATGTTCCTTCACAGACCAATTATGTAACCTGATCTTATTACGACGTATCTTTCTTGTCTTGATTGAATACATCATTGAAACAATCATGCGAGAGGTCTACTACGTCAATTGCGTAACGAGTTGGACAGAGAGAACGCAGGAATGGCACCATGTGAGATTCTCATCCCGACTCGTTCGATTAATGGTGTTGCTGTCAGCCCTGTTCCTAGAGATCTGGGATGGACAAGAGAAGTAGGAATGGGATCGATGCAGTTGCTCAGGCATCCAATGCATTTAGTATAGCTGACTGAAGACCAACACAATATTTTTGCTGAAAATGAAACAATTCAATTTCCGCACGCGATTCGCCGTTGAAGGCTCCTTGATTTGATACTAGCACTTGAGAGCGAAAGGAAGCCTCTTCTTTTGATGATGATCTAGCTATGTCAGTTGGTTCGGCTACTACTCTTTCTTATATGATGCAATTTCGGTCCCATTCCTCAAGGCAGAGGAAGGTTTCCCTAATGACTGATCAACCCATGGAACTCTGGTTTGGCTACTTCTGTATGGTCTTACCGAGAACCCTTCAGATAGGGTATTTCCGACTCTCTTTTTTTCGAATTTCTTTCATCATTGACCGGGTGAGGCATACCATACATCTCTTTTCTCTGGAGCAGATAGACCTAGAGCAAAGCCCTTCTTTCACTCACATCTGGTATCGTGGAGCAGTACCTATGGAAAGGATCAAGACCATAGGGGAAGGGGGAACAAGCTCTTCGGAACGGATACCCATCTCTTTGAATCAAACCTTTCCAGGATGCTAGCTTCCATTTAGTGCCATGTTTTGTTACCTGACTACTGTTCTCTGACCTCTAAAGGAAAAGAAGCATACTTTTTTGGCCCATAGAGAATAGCCCCTACGGACACCATCTATCAATCGTTCCATCTCTGCTTTCCCCAAAAGGAAGAATCTGTATTTTCCATTCTCTATAGATCGGCATTCTGTACTATACTACAGTAAGATATAAAGCTGGCCGAAGACCCTTTTATTGTAGGAGCTGCATGGATGACTGGAAAGCGGTAAGGTAAGGAAGACCTTTGCCACCTGAGAGCCCGTGATTAGATTCTTATTTAGAGTAGGATTCCCGATTCCACTCCGAAAGAGATGCGACTTCCCATCCTGGGCTTTATCCGTTCGCTGAGCACAACAGAATACAGAGGAATGCATTTCAATCATTGAAAATTGGAATTCAAGATAGCCTTGCTGCAGCCGGAGGCCTTTTACTAAAACGAGAAAAGAAAGACCAAAGGGCGTAAAGCCAAGTCTCGGCTAAGACCTCGGGATGGGATATTATGAGGTTTAGTGAGGGGATATTCTTTTGCCAGGAGATATTATCAAGTAGTTGTTCTTTTAAGCTTTCCTTTGTGTTGTGACTTCTTTCTTCTCTACAAATGGTAGAGCCACAGGTCAGTGGAGCAGGTGTATCGTTTTCATAGCAGGTTCATTGCAGGCATAGCAGTTTATGGCTTTTCTAGCTGCTTTCTATATAATATAGTATAGGAGGAGAACGCTTTCTAGCTATAGAGCAGTTATATGACTTTCATAGCGTTTAGTAGTTGTAGGGATAGGTAGCTACAAGTAGTGCTTGAATGGAAAGACTCTTTTGAGTTGTTTTCTAAAAAGAAGAAGTGCTTGAAACATAGCTAACCCTTATTAAGGCAAGAGTGCTTGAAGAGAAAGCTACCCAAAGGAGAAGCAGTATACGCAAGGTCTAAGCCTTACATAGTTGTCTTTGAGGATGACCATGACTGACTCGGAACTGGACCCCCTTTGGGATGTTCACATTCTTCCAGTCAATAACAGGGAGGATGGGCTGATCATCTAATGGATCCGCCCCACAGGAATCCTTTGCGGCACCTTCAGATAGGCAGAAACTGTATGCAAATCGCAACTGGATCAATCTTTGTTGGCTGGCTTGCTTTGTCCGCTATCCTTCATCCCATCCGTCTTGTCCAGGCTGGCAAGGAGAGAAAGGGGGGAGATGAAGTAGAATCAATTGAAGTGGATGTTTCAGGAGTTCATTCAAGCGTAGGGGTAGGGCTTCATTCAAGCGTACGGACTTTATTCGACTTTAGTTTAGTGAGTGGATTCTGTTGTGGATGAATGCGCTTAAGCAATAATAGTGGTAGGACTTAGCCGCGCTCTGTTCTTGATCGGTCGAATCGATCGCCATGTTTCTGAGATTCTTCTAAATGCCCTTTCTCTTTCGTTAATGGTTACGATGTCAATCGGGTACCCCATTCATCTATCTTCTTTGAAATGGAATTTCCCGTTCTCCTGCTTCAGTTACAGCTTCTCCCGCTCCTGGAATTCCTTAAAGTTTATTAATGCTCTTTCTCTTATAAATCATCAATTTTCGGATATTTTTGCTTGTAATGCTCTGTGGTGGAACAAAGGAGTGCGCGAAGGTACAATCCTAAAAAGTGAGATTGGTTATAGGGATATCTTTTCCTCTGTTTTGCATATCAACGACAGCTCTGACCTTCCTGATCCTGTAACTGGTTTCTCCCCTGGTCTATGATTGCTCTCCTTAAGACCCGACCGGAAGGGAAGTTCGAGAGGCCCGGTACGGTCCGCTTGGGGCCCTTCCGCAATAAATAGCAGATATAAGAAAGAGAGAGTGGCAAGGAAGAGGAGGCAGCCAAAGGCCATTAAACCTCGATAATTGGTTAGACCAGACTGCAGAAATAGAAAAGAAATTCATTGGTTGTTACAATCTTGGCTTTGTGATTGACAGAGATAGATTCATCTCCACGGGTTCTCCTTTTAGTAATAATTTGTGCATGAGCGACTTAGTGGTTAGCCGAGCCCATGGCATGATGGGAAAAGCTCTCTTCTGATGGTTGAGCGGGTAAAGCCCTTATGCTTGAAAAGAGTGAACGCGTAGAGGCTGCCAAGAGAGCTTTAAACCTCTATCTGCAGGAGATGTAAATACTTCCTTTCGCCTCTGGAACAAAAGTCATAGGACGCTAGCTAGATTGATTGGTAGATTAGAGGTCTTCCGTCTAGCCTCTTGCTCCTTATCTCAGACAGAGCACAACGGGTAAGGAAAGTGCTGTTAGGCCGGAGTGTCTTTTTGAGCAGCATTTGGTGATTTCATTATCCGAGAGTGGGACGAAGTCTTTATTTTCCTTTTTCATTCTTAAAAAAAGTATTCTATCTTCACTTCAAGCTGCCTGCTTGCCTTAAGTCGCCTTCGGAGTAAGGAAGGTAGCACTAGTCGTCAGCTAATACAGGGAATCAATGCACTTATCGGCTAGCCAGCTTGCTAGTGATAACGGAGTCAGTTCTTCGATGAGCTAACTAGAAGCTTAGAGGAGAACGCTAGCGTGCACACTTCCGTTGATGTGCTTCACCGATCGATGGAATCTTATTTACATTGATTAGTCGGACCAAACGGAGAGACCAATGCTACTCATTCTGATCTCAGCTGCTTTGTCTCTTTCTCCGATATACAGTTTCTCCCGTCGCAAGACTTCCAGTACACATTGTACATGATTCAGGTGTTCATTCTCATCCACACGAGAAATTAGAATGTCGTCGAAATATACGACAATTTGCCTCTTCTTCGTAATCAAGCCGAAGCACCTGATTCATCATCCTCATGAAATTGGGGCGGTAGGCCTCGAAAAGTCCCATCCCTCGTCTTAAAGTAAAGGCGGTTTTCCATTCCGTCGGATTCTAATCTGATGATTACCACTTCTCAGATCAATCTTCGAAAACACACGCGATCCAGACAACATATCTAAGTCATACGGGAATCGATATTTGATGGTCATTTTGTGGATGGCCTGACTATCAACGCACATTCGCCAGGTGCCATCCTTCTTTGGGGTCAAGAGAGCAGGCACAGCACAAGGTTTGGAACCCTCTCCCTGACAACTCCCTTTTTAATCCGCTCGCGAACCTGCCGACTTCACTCTTCATGCTCCGATGGACTCATCCGATAAGCAGCTTGATTCGGAAGAGAAGATCCTGGGATTAGATCGATCTGATGTTGAATGTCCTTCATGGGCGGTAATCTCGCTGGTAACTCTTCTAGGAGAAGTTTGACTTCCGAGAGCTGATCCTAGCTTGGACTGATCTTTGACCCTAGCTCAAGGCGAAAGGATACTTAGGTTTTTCTCCCTTCTTCTAAATGGGATCTTCCTCACCGGCAAGTGCCCCTATTGGGCTGGAACTGGAAGGCGCCTTAAGGCAACTTATAACAGTAGAAGTCAGAACAATCAGACTCACCTACATCCTCCGATCTAGGATCTAGCAGCTAGGAATCGCGCAACTGAGAAAGAAGCATGACCGGTTGAGCTCGAAGAACAAGAAACGGAAGCACGCTTTGGAACAATCACAAAAAAAAGGGGGATTACTCGGGTATTTCTAAGGACGGACCGCATACCAACCATTCCTTTTTGGAATGTAGTGAGCCCTCTTCTTGCCCGGGCTTGGCTTTCAGACTTGACACCTTTCTTGTCGGAGTGAACGGGGTTGCCTCGTTTCGGGGTTACCTCAAAGTAAGGGATATCCGGGGTCACCTCCGAAGGGTCCTAGCAGCAAGACAATCGGGGTAGGAGGGATGCCTGTCTCGGAGGTAGCGGGGTTGCCTTGAAGGCGCGTCTGCTGTTTCTCTTGTTTTGTTCCTAGGCCCATTGGAAGCCTTTTTATGGCAGTCTTTGCCGAACTCTTCTAGATTTGAGGTTCAAATGAAAGATTCTTCTCAATGGAACTGGCCATCTAATCTATGAAGATAGGCTGCACCAGACAAACAACAAGCCCCTTTGTCAGAGACTTTTAAGTTGTTCAAGAAGATGTACTGCTACTACGCCCTTCGTGCCTATTCTCTTGAGAGTTCCCTCGGCTCGGGGAATAGAAAGCAAGACTCTGACGTTCGGTCTGGTCTCAGGTTTCTCAGGTTTTTGAATTCCTTTTCTTCCCAAGAACTAGAGGGTCTACGGGCAAGCGCTAGTGCTTTTGCTCAGACAGCCTTTCCTACCGAGGTGAGTAAGCTAGAGCTCCCTCCTTTATTCCATTCTTCGTTCCTTCCTACGGGTAGGGACATTTCCCTAAAAGAAATCCTAAACTGCTATTGTATTGATAGTACGAGCATAAATAGCAGTTTCCGCCCTTTGGTTTAGCTGATAGAGACTATTCAATTAACCCATTTCTTAGTTCTTTCCGCAAGAAGAACGTAGACGCTATTTGCTGCACCAGCGCTTGATAGGAGAAAGAAAGTGCCATATTCCCGAGTAGGACTTCTCTTCGCTCTTTGTCTGGCCATGGTCAATCAAATTAGAAATCTTGTCTTCTAAAAAAGGGGATCCTATCAACTTGCTTTCTTCATTTCCTCCTTGGATAGAGTGCTTCCTAAAACGATTACTGCAAACTTTCTTTCAACAGGGAAGGCTAGGGGATTCTCCTAAAGACAAAAGCATTAGAGAAGAGGAATTTATCTCTTGGCCGTATCTATTTTTTATATTTCTATTGTTTAGTTAGAACAAGCGAATGAACTGAGAAAGCCTCTTTGAGCATATGTTGTTGTAGTTGATTCCGTTGCCTGTACTTTTTATATTTCTATTCGAGATGGCCGTGTACTTCAATATAGTACTATATCGAAACCGGTCAGTAACATGACCAACAATCTCGACTGTCTGCTGACCTGAACTCACTCGCATGCGCTTGAAGTGTACAGAGTTGCTAATAGTCTTTATCTCAAAAGTGCTCTACTGAGACGGGGGCGAACTCAACTTGAAATGGATAGAGCATTCCGATTGGGGTGACAGTCGACTGGACTGAGCGTTCGATTGGGTGAGAGAAGCAAACTAGATGAATGCAAGTTGTTCAGTCAATAGTCCCCGGTATTAGGCTCGGGCCCAGGTTCTCTATATATGGGCCGTAGTCGAATTCGAGGTGAGACTGATCTCGTAGTCAGCTAGTGCGCTTATCAAAGTAAATCTGTCGTGCTTGAGGGATTTGATTTGTTCAAAATCTTTCCCTTCATAGACTGACTTGATTGATGCAACTTGGATATGAGACCAAAAAATGGAATGTTTTTCATTTCATCACTGACAACTGGAACAAAAGAATAAGAGCTGGTTTAGGGGCTAACTGCTATAACTATGACGGAACCACTAGAGTAATTAGTTTGATTGGCCAACTGCACCTAAGATGACTGAGAACAAGGCAGGGGAACTACCCGATCAAAGAGTCTTTCTTCTGCGCCTGGGCCTTCCCTTAAGATGAGAACAAGACGGGTGAGCTTCACCTGAAATCATTTCCTGCGCCCCTAGGATTGAGGTTGGTTGGCTTGTTCAAGGCAAGGTACCAAATGAGAAGCAGCACTTCCACTGCAATGCAAGGACTCTTCACACAAGACGGTCGGGCTGACCCAAGGGATCAATCAACTGGGACTTCTCCCTCTCGCTCTCTTCTCATTCCACTTTTTAATAGGAACAAAGATGGCGCACGCGGGTGCTAGTATAAATGCTGCACCTCTCCTCCGACGAACTTTTGATGCCGAAGCTGTCTATGTTGTTTCTTTGGTGACCTTTCCCCGTTCCACAGTGGGCTAGCCTCAATAGAGATTCTCTTGCCACTTTCTGTAGTGAGAAATTTGATAGGCTTTCACGCCAATTCAGTCCTAGTAATCAACGACTTCGATAAAAGGGCCGAAACCAAGCAAAAAAACCTAAACAAAGAAGAAGCGCCCTTCAAGCTTAGCCCGCTCACTCCTTCCCTTTAAGAACAAGGGCTCTTCCAGAGTGAACACTGTAATCAAATCCTTCTGCTGTTCTTCTACCTGACCCATCGACCTGGAATCAAATCAATTCCTTTGCTCTTTGATTAATTAATATCTCTTTTTTTGATTATGCCCTATCTGCATTTCCCGAAAAAACAGCCCTCTATTCTGATGATGCGGATGGGAATGCTTTAGTGTCTGTTTAATACGTTGGAATTGATTTCTAATCCCTCGGTTTCTTTGCTTCTATTTCTTCTATCTGCCTGCTTTTCCTTCGTTCGATATGGTATACTTTTCCTCGGATTTAAAGTGAGATGGTGAGGTGAGAGTCTTTTCCTAACCGTAAGACGACTGTACCGCTTTTCAGATGCAAATAGGTAGGTGCCCCTTTAGCTGCTCCTCTGATTCCGAAAAAACAAAAGACTAACCGAAAAGAATACGGGTCGTGTCTTCGTTCGGGTGCTAAGCCCGAAAGCCCTTATAGTTTTCTTTTTATGCCATTATTGAATGCAGGGTTTTAGCTCACCCTTGCTTCTTTGGATGCCAATGCGTCTCTTGTTTCAGCTGATTCTCCGGTTGCGTCTGAAACTGCGGATTCTCCTTTTGCTACGGATGAAGATTTGGATACAGGGCATCTTTCTACCATAAAAACGAGGGTTTATGACCCTGGCCCAGAAATGAGGCTAAAGTTTTTCTTTTCCGCTTTAATATAGGTCTTTTCAAGGGAATCTTTCATGCTGTCTGAAATCCTTGTTTTCAATCTGTATATCCAACCCAAGAGTGTACCGGAGCGAGCACTAAAGCAAGTGGAGTGTAACGAAACGAACGAATGAAGTGATAGCGGCCAGCGAGCTATTGGTTGGGGAAGAGTACCTAGGAGTAAATTATTCAAAAGATAGAGATAACAAAGCTTTCGGACAAGCATCCGGTGCATCAATAGACAGACCGCTCAGCGGGGACTTCCAAGCCCTATTCCTTCAGACTGGGAATGACTCAGAATGGACTGCTACCACTCAGGGATCAAAGCTGACTCACTTTCATTTAGCGGATAAAAAGAAGAATGAAGAATGGAAAGAAATATGATGAGTCAGAAAAAAAGCATATCGGTGTCAGAAAGAAGAAGAAGGTAAATCGGGCAAGGACGAAAGGAAAAGGAGAGAGGGATACATAGTCGACTCCAGGTCGGTAGCTGTGGAGTCACTAGCATGTCAAGAAGAGACTGAGGCTTTTCTCGATAACGCAGGGCCAAGTAGCGACACTTCACCCAGATTCGATCATCACGTCAACTTGCTTTATTCAACAAAGTGATCAAGCTTCTTAGCCACCGGGGACCAGCCTCGTGAACGCATTCGCTAAAGGCACTACAGGCCTTACTAATTAATAAAGGGCTTTCTCAATCCAGAATCTAACTTCAGAAATCGAATAAGCCCTCATTCTGGTTTATTATAAATATGAGCGAGATTAGATCGAATTCTCTTTCTATCCGCTATGAATACATTGAAATAAGGCTAGCTCCTCAGATCTTTCCCTCTGGGCTGGGATATTTTGGAAATAATTCAGCATCTGCTTCACTGTATGCTATCTGGGTCGGTTGGGATTGGGATTCTGAGTGCTTTTCTATTTGATTTAGCTTCTCCTTTCGCTCTTTCTGGTGATTGGATTGGCTAATTGCTCTAAACTCTCTCTTTGTCGATGCTCGTGCAGCGGAAGGACTGCTTCCTTTAAAACCTCGCTCCGAACCTTGCCTTGCTAACGATAACGAGCTTTTGGTAGCCCTTCTTCCGGTTATTCTGCCTCTCTCTAAGTTCATTTCTGATTCAATCTATTCGATTCCAATTCTCACCCTCGAGTCATGAGTTGTTGCCCTATTTCCTTTTTCTTCGCTAGCCTTGGGGCTTAGTTACTTAATTAAGAGTTATCCCCCCCTAGCCTATGAAAGCATTCCCATAGCTCTTTGCCTACAGCGTCAATGAGTTAGGAGCTTGAGTGAACACCAGGGAATTTCCTTATTCATAGAGTAAGGGCAAAGGCAAGTCCTCCCATTACTGGAAGCGGCTCAAAGCATAGTATAAAAGAAAAAGGGCTATTCTTGCTCCGTTTAAATCGAGTTCATACCATACCTGGTTTAGACCGTCGGGGAGGAAAGCTGTGAACGAATCTGATGCGCAGATGTTTGAAGGACTAAGCGCAGTTGGAGGAAAGGGTACTCTTAAGGGCCTGCAGTCACTTCAGGGGTTAGCTCTGCAGATGTTGAAGGAATGGAATAAGGGCAGCTTTCAAGCTTTACTTTCTTCTCTCTGGCGTGACTGCTTTCTTTGCTAGATGGGATCGATCCCAGACCTAGCCGCTTTGCACCTTTGGTGGTATCGTTATCGTATTCTAAGTAGAAGATCCCATATCCGAAAGGTCGTCTTAGTCTTCCGCTTGAACTAAAGGGAGTGAAAAGTCACCCAGTTCACGGTGAGCCGAGGGTTAGGGGAAGAGGTCAGTCCTTTTGCTCTTTTCAACTCGACTGTGAACCCTGTTCATGGTTTCATGTGAAAATAAGCGGTCTTTGGTCTTCAGTGAAATGACATGGATCCCTTTAAGAAGAAGTAAGCTCTAATCACTCTACCTTGACACCCGAGGGGAGACAACTCAACTCAATAGATAGAGTGAAGTGCCCTATTGGCTATGGGTCAGGAACGGTAATAAGGCTGACGTTCGACTAGCAGCTTTCACGTGGCGAGAGGGAGAAAGAAATAGCAAGTACTACTCTTTCTCTTTGAACGAATCCGAAGTTCGAAGGAGATATTTATTTGAACCTAAATCCTTGGATCGCCTATGTGTCTATGAAGAGGTTAGGTACTAAGCCACTTCTTTCGCCTTTAGCTTGCCTTATCTATCTAATAGTTTCGGAATGTGATCTTTGCCTTTAAGCTTTGAGCTTGGCGCCTTGGCAGTATAATCTATAGAACCGGGTAGGCCAGGCCAATTCGTTAGTGTGGTTCGATAGCTTTTTCTCTTGTTTCATCAGTTGCCATTGGTCCTGTCGTATTAAAGGCACGGCCTTGTGTGAAGGAAGAAGACGGCGCTATCGAATCCGTTCTTCGCGAATCCGCATTAGCGCAAATCCGATCTTTTCGGGGTTGAAGGAGTAAGCGCAGCTATGAAATCCGCATCTGGCTTGACTGCTGGAAAGCTTGACTTGGCTTGCCCGATGGTACTAAACCGGCAGGGATAGGAGCTTTTGTACGAGACTCAAAAGGTTCCGATCGAAGGGAATGGCATATTCCAAAACCATATAATGAGAAAGGGCATACCTATCTCCTTACTTATTCGTCTTTCACTTCTTCCTGTGAGTAAGATCCTATGAGATACCTCCTTCTATAAGAGGATAGGCGAGATGCAAGACTCCCGGGATATGGGATTCTTCTAAGGGAGAGGTGCGAAAGGTACGAGAGTTGCTCGACATCAAGGTTTGGAACACACCGACGATCGGGAGTCATTCAATTTCATTAGATGAAGCCGAAGAAGGGGATGTTCTTCTCAAAGAAAAAGACTCCCGAACCCAGGGAAAGAGTTTTGCTCCCGTAGAGCATATCATAATTAGACTAGTGGTGGCATAAAGAAACCCTACCTTAGGGGATAGCCCATAGGGAACGTCTCTTCGCTCCTACTAAACTATCTCCTTATAGCTCCAACTCTTCGACAGGACACAAGGACACATTCCTACTAAAGGCTACCCAGCTTCTTGTGAGCAAACTTTACCTATTATCTTGGGAAAGCCATATGTGGAAATAAGGGAAGAAGCAGGAGATTCCCATAGAATTTTGGCATCGACGGCTACGAAAGGGAGCTATTCAAGCAGAGAGCACTCAAACTCCAAACCCCTTATTCTTTCTATTTCTCTAAGAGATAGCACCAGCGTCGACTCTTCTCTTTCAAAAGATTTGGCTATGAAAAGAAATCCGCCCAATGAGCGTATACTAGATGAGCTAAGGCCAATGTGCAAGCATTCGATGCCTTTTTTTATATGATTCAACCTCCTCTGAAAGCCATCCTTTTTAGCCAGTAGCCAGTAGTTTACCTGCCAGCTTTCGGATCTATCTTTGAATCTCCTGTTTTCTTACTTCTTCTTACTTCAAACTGTATTACTTAACTTGAGAAAAGTACGTTTTCTGTTAGCAGTCTTCCCTTCCTTTCAGCTGTAGGCATGTCAGCCAGTGAGTCCTTTCATTGAAGCCTGTCTAGTTCTATTCTAGAATCCAGTTGAGAGAATCATGTCAGGAAGGAACGAGTGTAACGAGAATCAGAACGAGCAGAAAACTTTCCACGAGAGCTAAAGGTTGAAAGGCAGGGAATCAGCATTTCCAACTAGTTCTGATAGTTTTTCCCTATATAGTATTGAATCATGGCCTCTTCCTACAGGAGTCTTCCCTCTTTCTTCAGGGCAGCTGTTGAGAAGTCTCATAGGTTGATGACTTTTCTCATATATCCCATTAGAAAGAATTAGCTAAGTCAGTAAGAATGACTGGGGCCCCGGAGAAGGCACAATACGTTCTTAGATTCGACATTACCGGTCAAAGCATTGATTCTAAGCCTTTCCTCGATCGGCAGCAGAAAGAAAATCCTGTTTATTGAAATTGACTAAAACTAAATCCTTGTGAGATCGTCAATATTGTACCAAGGGCGTCTTTAGAGTATACCGAATCAGTATAGCTATCCTTCTTCTGACACAGCAACGCACTTTCAATCAGTATCGAAAGGGGGTGCTAAATAATTTCTTTCTTACTTTACTTGTTGCTTGTCAGTGTACAATGATGCCCCATTCAATATAAAATTATTCAAAATAGTATATTTCTCTCCATTATTAGTTTCGGGGTAGAACCTGAGGATCGGGCGAAATATGAATTTGACAGGTCTGTTTCTAATAACTCACGAAGGATATTTATTATCAGATTCCCACGATTTAAGTAGATCCGAGATCTATAAATCCTCTTTTTCGTAGTTGTAGAAGCGGTTTTTGTTGGAACCCTTTTTTCATCATTTTAAGGAATTGGTTAGTCGTCCAGTAACAAGTAAGATAAGAGTAGTAAATCATATTCGATGAAAGAAAGAGACCAAAGAATAAAATAATTGTAATCAATCGTTTTGATGCATGCATTGTTGTATTAGATCGAGATCCAAGGGTTCTTTCTTGACCTAACTACAAGGACGAGTAAGGGCGGGTTTTTATAATACGGAAAGATAAAATGTAGAACGTAAAAAGGAAAAGAGAATAGAAATTACTAGTCTTAGAACCTAGTTGGACCAAAATAAAGATTTTTTTTATAATATAAGCTTGCCGTTTGCTCTAAAATAGAAAATGGATTCGATACAATTAAAAAATAAAAAGTTTTATTCCACAATGTAATGATTCAAAAAGAGTTTAATTTTTGAGTGAAGTTACACGCCCAGTTCTTATTATTAGTTTATAAGTTTACCCAAGAGTTGCTCAATGAATCCGTTGATTGAATCGCGGGATGGGTAGATGTCGCAGATGATGAATCAATTTCTTTTTATACGCCTGTCACTTTTTCTTTGTTAGTTCCGTCTATAATGATAGATGAATCAAAAACTTTCAATTTAACTTATTCTTTCAATTGGTATTTTTGCTTATCTCCTTTTTTGCAAAAATGGAAACTTAGGTAAGTGCTTTTTTATAAACATATGTATAAAAAGAACATATTTCGTTTAGCTCCTTTATGCCTACTATAACTAGTTATTTCGGTTTTCTACTAGTGGCTTTAACTATAACCTCAGCTCTATTTATTGGTCTTAGCAAGATACGACTTATCTGAAATTAATATTTGAAATGCACAATTCATAAAAAGAAACCTTTCAGTGAGATTCTGTGGAAATTACCAATTCTTAGTCATTGAGATTCATGGTAATTCGGATTAATATTTAGGTATAGATATTACCTCCTTTTTCTCCTTTCAAACAAATTGAAATGATTGAAGTTTTTCTATTTGGAATCGTGTTAGGTCTAATTCCTATTACTTTGGCTGGATTATTCGTAACTGCATATTTACAATACAGGCGTGGTGATCAGTTGGACCTTTGATTAATTAATATCTCTTTTTTTGATTGACCTCCTACTTTCGTTAATACAAAGGAGGTCAAATTTAGATTGCTATTCAAGTTAGTGAAGCTATTTCACGATCTAAGAATAAGAAGGATGAAATCACGCTCTGTAGGATTTGAACCTACGACATTGGGTTTTGGAGACCCACGTTCTACCGAACTGAACTAAGAGCGCTTTCTTATCAGAAAAGATAAGACTGTAAAGAAACCTTTTTAACCCCAATACATCTTTGAATGAAAGATTATATATGTCCAATTTGAATCGACCTCAATTAATCCCTCGTTACTGCTCAACGGAGAAGTAATAGGTAGGGATGACAGGATTTGAACCCGTGACATTTTGTACCCAAAACAAACGCGCTACCAAGCTGCGCTACATCCCTTCAATCGGTCTACAGTGTCATTGTAGAGAATTCCTATCTTGTTTTCCACATCGTTATTTCTTCCATTGATATATACAATTTATCTGGACATTTCGTCTTTTTGGTCTCATTTATTATATAATAATAGTAAAAGACTTATTTATATACATATGAAATACGGAACGGAACCCGTCGTAAAAATAAATGAGTATTTTCGGGAATGCTCGGGGACTTTTTTTATGTTGTTTTAAGAAAATCTTATTCACCGGATCGTTGTACATTTCCATTTGAATTAGGGATTGCGTGTACAACTATAAGCGGTCCTTAACTGCATATGCATCTGATCATATATGTATTACCATTATATATTACAATAGAATATATATTACAATAAAAGAAGGAGGTTTTTCAATGCGAGATCTAAAAACATATCTCTCCGTGGCACCGGTATTAAGTACTCTATGGTTCGGGTCTTTAGCAGGTCTATTGATAGAGATTAATCGTTTTTTCCCAGATGCGTTGACATTCCCCTTTTTTTGATTCTAGTTATTGACACGGTAACGAATAACAAAGATTAGGGATACAATTAAATATCTGTGACTAATCCTTCGCCCCCCTTTTTCTCTTTTTTCCCCTTTTCTTTTTTAGAATAAGGGAGGAAAGAGAAAAAAAGAAAAAGTAACAGCTGCCAGACTTGGGTTAAAGTTCGAATTAAATAGGGATGTAGGTAGAATAAACAATGTGGGGTCTAGGTCTAGGGCAAGGCTCTTATACAAGATACTTAAATGTAAATGAAATACTGTACTATGATTTGAAATTTAGTTTAGAAATCTTTGTATATTATTTACTATATTGATTGCAGCGAAATCTTTCATAATTGGATTTCAAGTTAGTAACTTCTATTTTTTCCTTCCTTTCTTCTTCTTCGTTTCAGATCGAAAATAGAAGAGTTGAGTAAATCAAAAATCAAAAAAGAAAAAGGAGGTTCATGGCCAAGGGGAAGGATGTCCGAATAACCGTTATTTTGGAATGTACCAGTTGTGTTCGAAACGGTGTTAATAAGGTATCAACGGGTATTTCCAGATATATTACTCAAAAGAACCGGCACAATACGCCTAATCGATTGGAATTGAGAAAATTCTGTCCATATTGTTACAAACATACGATTCATGGGGAGATAAAGAAATAGATCAAATCGAGCGCCTGTATGTAACCCTTCCTTGGAAGGGGAAAAAATTACATTATATATATAACATATTTAAATATAAACAAACCAAATCCTATTTATTTATTCTAATTCATTTTAGATCCGACCGAAATAGGATTTTCGAGATAAGGAATACAGTAAACAAACCATGGATAAATCCAAGCGACCTTTTCTTAAATCCAAGCGATCTTTTCGTAGGCGTTTGCCCCCGATCCAATCGGGGGATCGAATTGATTATAGAAACATGAGTTTAATTAGTCGATTTATTAGTGAACAAGGAAAAATATTATCTAGACGGGTGAATAGATTGACCTTGAAACAACAACGATTAATTACTATTGCTATAAAACAAGCTCGTATTTTATCTTTGTTACCTTTTCTTAATAATGATAAACAATTTGAAAGAACCGAGTCGACCGCTAGAACTGCTGGTCTTAGAGCCAGAAAAAAATAGGCTTACTCTTTCTTCACTTGAATCAAAATTCCAATCCGAACTCAAACGCGGGTTGATGTTTTGTTCGAAAAATACGAAAATCCAGATTTGATTATCGTGTCGTAAGAAAAAAAAAGAATCGGGGAAGAATAAATCCTTTTTTATCGAGTGTGTTCATTCATTTTTACTACTTTAGTTTAGCATATTTTATCATATTAATTTTGACTCTACCCTCCCGGAGTTCATTCTCCGGGGAACTCCGTTTAAATTATTCCGGTGGATTCTTTCCAATCTACTTCTTTTATGATCTCATTGGAAATCATATAAAGACAATTTTTATTTGATATAGCTATTTGTGCAAGTATTTTACGATTAAGAAGTAACTGTTTCTTATACAGATCGTGTATTAATCTACTATAACTATAGGATACCCCCCCTTCACGAATTACTGCGTTTATTCGAGTGATCCACAAACGACGAAAATTTCTCTTTTGCCGATCCCTATCCCGATGAGACGAAACCAAAGCTCTTATTTTCTGTTGAGTAATTGTTCGAGTAAGCCTTGAATGAGCCCCTCGAAAGCTTGATG